GCTGCTTCAACTATAACCCCAGCTATATTTATTGGTTTGAACAAGATACGACTTATTTGAAATGAATGAAATTCAATAAACAATTTACAAAAAGAAAAATCAAAGCCTCTCATAATATTTCATTTCAAGTATTCTATGGTTCCTTCCCGCGTCAATTGCCAATTCCTGTTCATTGAGATTCACGGATAATTCAGATTAATATTTAGGGATAGATCTTACCTCTCTTTTTATTCCCTAAAAAAAATCAAAATGATTGAAGTTTTTCTATTTGGAATCGTCTTAGGTCTAATTCCTATTACTTTAACAGGATTATTTGTAACTGCATATTTACAATACAGGCGCGGTGATCAGTTGGACCTTTGATTGAGTAACATCTCTTTTTTTGATTGACCTCCTCCTTGTAGGAGGTCAAATTTCAGTTGCAATTCTACTTTGTTTTGTTCAATTATTTCATTGTAATTCGACATAACATAAACGGAATCACGCTCTGTAGGATTTGAACCTACGACATCGGGTTTTGGAGACCCGCGTTCTACCGAACTGAACTAAGAGCGCTTTCTTATATCCTATAACAGTAGATACGATTGTAAAGAAAAGAAAAGGATTTTTTTACCCCGGAGGAGTCGTGTGTACATATAGTATGTACAAATGAAAGATTATGTCCAAAAAGTCACGATCTTACTCAATGAATCCCTCGTAACTGTCCATAGGAGAAAGAATAGGTAGGGATGACAGGATTTGAACCCGTGACATTTTGTACCCAAAACAAACGCGCTACCAAACTGCGCTACATCCCTTTGAAAAATTGTTGTACAGTGTCATTGTATAAAATCCATGTCTTGTTTTCCACATCCTTCTTTTTTGCTCTACCTATATAGATAGGTATAGAATGTTCTTGTCATCTTTTTTAGGGGGGCGGCAAAATTTAATCTGCTGGGTCGTTGTACATATGCATTTTAGTTAGTAATTCCTAATTCTAATTTCATTTCAAGCCAAGCAAAAACAAATGATCTTGAACTAAAAGATCGGGTTATCTATGATCTATGTATTAGAATATCGAACTAGAACTATATATGTATTACAATATACAATACAAATAAATAATTCAAAGAAATAAGAAAAAAAAAATAAAAGAATAAGGAGGATTTTCAATGCGAGATATCAAAACATATCTCTCAACGGCACCTGTGCTAACCACTCTATGGTTTGGGTCTTTAGCAGGTCTATTGATAGAAATTAATCGTTTCTTTCCAGATGCCTTGTCATTCCCTTTTTTTTAATCCTGATTGATTTCTTGTATTGATCTGTGAAGAAATGAAGAATATTTGAGATACAATTCTACGTAACATGTCTCCAATTTTGCTCCCTTTTTCTTTCCTATCCTAAAAAAAAAAGAAAGATAAAGAGTGTATCCAACTTCAGTCAAAATACAGTGAATCTACGATAGAATTTGGGGGAAAAGAAATGGAAATGGGGATCCAGTCGTCTAGGGACGGTTCCACGAAATTCTAATATAGAAAGAAGAAAATACTGAGATTATGATAGGAAGAATTCATAGTTAGAAAAAATTGTATTAATTAATTATTACGATATTCTTAATATTCTTCTATTAATGAATATGACTCTCTTTCTTTATAGTTATAGTAATTCATAGTGATTCTATTTTATATTTATAGTACTTCGAAGTCATTCGAATTCTAAGAATTCGAAAAAGAAAAAATTTACGAATTTTCTTTCTAGTTAGTAACTTTTTTAATATAGATTATAGAATATAGATTCTTTTTTTATTTTCTTTTTATTTGGTTCGGGTCAAAAAGAAAATGAAGAGAGTTCTAAAGTGAAGTCGATCGAAAATGAAAAGGAGGTTCATGGCTAAGGGTAAAGATATCAGAATTATAGTGATTTTGGAATGTACCTGTTGTGTTCGAAAGGGTGTCAATAAAGAATCGCCGGGCATTTCTAGATATATTACTCAAAAGAATCGACACAATACACCCAATCGATTAGAATTTCGAAAATTTTGTCGCTATTGTCAAAAGTATACGATTCATGGGGAAATAAAGAAATAGATGGAACGGAATGCGTGTGTTATTTTTCCAAGTAGCGAGAAGAGTAAGAACTTTACATCTTAACATATATAATACAAACCAAATACTATTTTGGTCGAATCTTAAATGAATAAGAAAAAAAAGATAATTCTATTTTCTAGATTCTTTTATATATAAGGAATAAACAAACAAGGAATAAGCAAACCATGGATAAATCCAAACAACCTTTTCGTAAATCCAAGCGATCTTTTCGTAGGCGTTTACCCCCAATTGGATCGGGGGATCGAATCGATTATAGAAACATGAGTTTAATTAGTCGATTTCTTAGTGAACAAGGAAAAATCTTATCTAGACGGACGAATAGGTTGACCTTGAAACAACAACGATTAATTACTATTGCTATAAAACAAGCTCGTATTTTATCTTCGTTACCTTTTCGTAATAATGAGAAACAATTGGAGAGAATGGAGTCGATCCCTAGAACTACTGGTCCTAGAACCAAAAATAAATAGATATACTCCTCAAAACTCCAATCGTAAATCAAGCTCATATTAATGTTTTGCTCGAAAAAAAGAGAATCCAGATTTGATTCTTGTATTCTAAAAAAGTAAAAATAAGGAAGAAATCTTTTTTTCTTGAAAGATGTTCGTTTATTCCTACTACTCAAATCTTAATTTCTTTTTCTTCTATCTTCCCGGAGTCCATTCTCCGGGAAATCCTGTTTCAATCATTCTTGTTTCCTGTATAATAGATTCTATTAAGATTCTTTTATTCTTTGATTTGTATTTTATTTTTGATTGATGATTTTATTTGAAATGATATCAAAACAATTCTTATTTGATAGGGCTATTTGCGCAAGTATTTTACGATTCAGAAACAATTGTCTCTTGTACAGATTGTGGATTAATAGACTATAACTATAGAATAGTTTATCCTCACGAGTTACCGCATTTATCCGAGTGATCCACAAACGACGAAAATATCTCTTTTTCCTGCTCCTATCTCGATGAGAGGAAACCAAAGCTCTCATTCTTTGTTGAGTAATCGTTCGAGTAAGTCTTGAATGAGCCCCTATAAAGGTTGATGCAAATAAACGAATCTTTTTTCGACGTCTTCGAGCTGTATATCCTCGTTTAACTCTGGTCATTGAATCAAATGAAACTTTCTTGAATAACTAATTGATTTCTCTTCTTTCAGTCATCCTTTTCCTCCGGTCGATTAATAACAAAACGGATTCTTCCGATATATAAAATATAAATTCCAATGGCTTTTGCGACTATGACCTTCCCGACCACGATTTTTTCTTTCTTCATTTTTTCTTTCTTCAAAGTATCTCGCCTGGAAATAATAAATTTGACTGCTACTAAAGAAAAAAGAATAGTGGGTTCCCTCGTTTCTATGGCAACTTCTGAAACGGTGAGGTCCTCTCTATACACCGGAGCCTCTTCTTTCATTTCATCGAATTTTATTGTGAACTTGTATAGTTCACACTCTTTGGCTCTACTCATCCATTTTTCAATTCTAATTATAAAGTAATAGTCCTTTTCACAAAAAAGCTATCCATACAGTGACGGCATTTAATTCTGAAAGTTGGCTAGGTAGCTGACCCTTTTAGTCCGTTTTTTCAAGAATAGGAATAGGAGCATAACCTTTTTCCTCCGCTTAATGGATAACTATTTGTTACCAATGGAGAATTCCTTCTCATCTCATAAAATGGAATGATTGGATTTGCACCAATATAAACCATAAATTCATAACATAATTAGGTAGATGATAGATCTTCATTTTTCTATAATAGTCAATTAAATAGCCGTCTTCCACTCTATCTATCCTAATTCATCGGTAGTGGTCGTTGATACTGGAAAAAATTTTTGCATTTCTTCAAACTCATGATCTGAACTGAACGAGTCGCACATACACCCTAGTACATGTTCCTCGACGCTGAGGACATCCTCGAAGAGCGGGAGATTTCGTGACATTTCTTATTGGCTGTCTTGCGTTTCTAATAAGTTGTTTAATGGTTGGCATGGCATGTCTATAGAATCTCATTCTAGATAGAATAGAGCGGGTTGGCTTAGATCGATCTTAACCTGATGGTTGATGATTATGAATGATTTCTATTCACACGGAAATTTCAAATTTTTAAACGGAATTCGTATATTTATATGGAATACCCAGTATTTTAATTTTCGACCGCTACAAGATCAACGATGCCATGAGCTTGGGCTTCTGTTGCTGACATAAAAACATCCCTTTCCATATCTTCGGATATAACCCATAAAGGGTTGCCTGTTCTTTGTACATAAACTTTTGTGAGAGTTTCGCGAAGTTTCAATAGTTCTTCTGCTTCCAGGATAAATTCCCCTGCTTGTGCCTCGTAAAAAGAACTAGCAGGTTGGTGAATCATAACCCTGATGATATTGATATAACATCATGAACGGTTCTTCTATCTATATATCGCATGATTGGGTTAAAGTAAGGGAGAATCAAAATAACAATAAAAAATAGAATTAAACAACCGTACGGGCATTTTTTGTACATTGCATACGGCTCTGCAATGGAATTTCTTTTTTCGATAGAATTTCTTCTATCGAAAAGAAGAAATATAACCCATCCGATCCAAATCGTGAAATGATCCATTTACCACCCTTCCTTTCGTAGTAGTAAAAAAGATACTATGATGGTTCTGTTGCTTTATATATTTCTCTCGTCTGTGGTTTGTTTAGCAATCCCAAAGTTTCTTTTTGATACGATCCAAGAAGGAGAAAATGATTTTTTCCATTTTTTTGACTCTTTCTCTCATAACATAAAAAGAAGAAAGATACTTCTGGTATGGAAGAATAATGGTTTGTGACGCTGAAATTGACTCTTGCTTGACACATAAATCAAATTGGGAATAACTCTTCTTTCATACTACTATCTCGATACAAAATCTCATATCATATTAGAAAA